GCCCACAAATTCAAGCAAATGGTTGGATAATTGGTTTATAGAAATCCTTCTTGGATGAAACCAAAGCGCAAAATGCCATTGCCAAAAAGTGACAAGGTAACATTTCCATTTATTCATAAAAAGAGACGTCCCCTTTGAAGCCAGAATGGATTTTCTTTGATATCTAACATAATGCATGCAAGGTTCTTTGACCAACCATAGGTTCACCTGACAGTCCTTAACCTTACCAAAGACGTTCACAAGATGCTCTATTTTTCCATAGAAATAGATTCGTTCAAGAAGAGCTCTAGAAGATGTTGATCGTAAATGAGAAGATTGATTACGTAAAAAGACGAAAACGGATTCGTACTCACATACATGAGAATTATATAAGAATAAAAATAATCTTTGATTTCTTTTTGAAAAAGAGAAACCGGCTTTTTTTGTAGTAATAAGACTATTCGAATTACAATACTCGTTGAGAAAAAATCGTAATAAATGCAAAGAAGAGGCATCTTTTACGCAATAGCGAAGAGTTTGAACCAAGATTTCCACATGGACAGGGTGGGGTATTAGTATATCTAATACAAAATTTAAATGTGAAAAATTGTCCTCTAAAAAGGGAAATATTGAATGGATTGAGCGTAAATTCTGAGATTTTACTATCTTTTTCTTTTTTCCTTCTAGAGAAGATATTAATTGTACAGAAAATGGAATTTCCACAATAAATGCAAACCCCTCTGATATGATTTGAGAATACAAATTCTTCTTTCGACCCCAAAATGGATTTTGGTTAGAATCATTAGGAGAAATAAGAAAATGATTCTGTTGATACATTTGAGCAATTAATCGTTTCACAATCAGTAAACTGGATTTATTCTGATAACCCTGATTTTCCGAATCCATATTTTCCGACAAAATAGATCTACTGAAAGTACGATCATGAGCAAATGCATAAATATACTCCTGAAAGATAAGTGGATATAGAAAGTCGTGTTGTTGAGATCTCTCTAGCTGTAAGATTTCCTCCATTTGAAATTCAATTTGAATGAAAGGTAGAAGGTTTTAGGGGTTATCAAATGATACATAGTGCGATACAGTCAAAACAAGGAATTCTCGTAAGAATAAATACCTCGGAGACAGGTAAACTTATCAACAGATTCTCTGCCCTTTCTTTTTTCCATTTCATTTAGTCTATGTTATAGGATAACAAGATGGTTAGAAATCTTTTATTTTTTAAACCTAATCGCTCTTTTGATTTCGGAAAAAACTTTCGTTATCAATATACTGCTTCTTTTACACACACATCTCCATTCCATAATAGAGAATGCCAATATTTAGGATTCATTAAAAAATAGAGAATCCACTAGTGGGAGAAGAAGCTCTTCCCGTATCAGGCACTAATCTACTTTTAACGTCTAATTAGATCGGGAAATTATTCAAATTAAGAACAGAAGCTGGTTGCTTTTTCTTTCTAATAATTAATTGAAGCCATGGGGCCCTATCCATTTATTCATTCGACCCAACTTTCTTTTGTTGCGTTCCAAGAATTCGAACAAAGTTTTTTACCGATCCGATAAGAATGAAATACCCTCAGAACTCTCCATTAATACGACATGCTATTTTTTCCATTCATTCCCTTTCAGGATCAGTCGCGGTCTTCCAAACTTTACCAATGGTATGGACGAATTCCTCACTTCATCCGTATGTGTAAAAGATTCTAGCCGCACTTAAAAGCCGAGTACTCTACCGTTGAGTTAGCAACCCGAAAAAAAAAGAAAAAATAGAAATGAAACATAATTTCAACTAAGGGGTGTAGAGATACACAAGAAAAATCAATGAATTCAATTGAAACGTTGAAACAAAGAGAAAGGAGATGCGCTAATCAAATCATTCAACTACCAAAGAAATTGAAAAAAACAGATTTTCGAATCCATTCGAAACAGAAAAACGAATTCATTAGATGAAAATACACGAAATTCTCAGATAAAAGAACAAGAATAGATAGAGAATTTTCCAAATGGATAGAGCACCTCTTATCGACTTTTTTTCAACCAAAAAACCTAAAAAAACATCATTTGAATTAAATAAAATTCAGGTAAAGAAAAAAAACCTATGGGGCGGAAATAAATAGACCCCCCTTTCACTTATCAAGATGAATTATATTTGTTCGATACGCTGTTGTCAATATAAATGTTGAGAAAAGAATACATTGGAAAAAAGCAAAATAAACTGCATTATGAAAAGAATTTCAATTTCACAATGCAATTAGCACTAAATATTTAATCTACATATAGATATAATTAGATATAATACAAAAAGTCTAAATGGAAGAATTGAAAAAAAATATCGTATTTTGTAGTCCATAATAGACGGATTTCATCAATCTAAGTGGAATAAGCAAAGTTGATTCCTTTTCGGTTAGTCGAGTTCCAATGAAAACCATACAATTGAAGGAAATGTCCGAATTTTTTATTTATCGTATCAATAAACTAAGTTTTTTTTCGTTCTAGACCTCGGATTCGACGGAAGCAATGATAAATAGAATAGAACCGAAAAGGGGGGTCAAAAAAACAAGTATAGAAAAATTAGACAAAGTTCTATACAAGTTGCTACCCCCCTTGGTATTTCTTTAATTGAATTTTGTTTGATTAGACGGAAGTTCCTTAAAAACTTCCGCTTTCTTTAAAAGATTATGAACAGTTCCTGTAGGTTGAGCGCCTTTTTCAAGGAAATATAGAATAGCAGGAACATTTAAATAAGTTTGGTTCTTTATTGGATCATAAAACCCCACTTTTCTAAGGTCTTTTCCTTCTCTTCGGGATCGAACATCAATTGCAACGATTCGATAGACGGCTCATTGGGATAGATGTAGATGAAGAATACCCCCCCTAGAACCGTATAGGAAGTTTTCTCCTCGTACGGCTCGAGAAAAAATGATTTGCTTCGAAGTTTTGTCTATGTATGCAATTGAAATTGAAATAGTCTAATAAATTAAATGAAAAAGAGCCTATACAATCAATTAGACTATACTATGATTTCAGTCTTTTTTTTTTTCTTTTTTCTTCCTGAAAATAAAAAAAGAAACCATTCGTACTCATAACTCAAGTTGGATAACTCTGAAAGAAAATCTTTAGTCAATTTCATTTATTGAGTGGTCTTTACCCCACTTTCTTTGTCTCGTTTAAAATTCGATTTAGATTATTTAGTTTGATTCAATTATTGAGACTATCGAGACAATTAAAATGGCGTTTCCTTGTTTTTGGATCCTTATTTTAAATCATTGGGTTTAGACATTACTTCGGTGCTTCTTTTCTTAATGCTTTCAAAATGGCAGCAACATACCCCTTGTTGATTAAAGAATCGTATGGACAGTTGATTCCCCGTGATACACTTTGAATCCAAAAAGTTTGATCAATTCCAACAAGTTTTGCTTTTGTTTTTGAATTGCAAACTTGCTTGAATCGGATCCTTGCAATTTCTATATATGGAAGAAGATATATTTACGAAGTTGTTCCAATTGATTGGCATTAACCCTAGATCCTTGACCCCGAGAAATGAATTAATCCTTTCTACTCGAGCTCCACCGTGAACTATTAACAACCCAAGCAAAAATGAAAGGTTCGAGTGTAACAGAACAAACAATGTCGAGACAAGAGCACCTTCATTACTAGATAAATCGAAAATGGTGGATGGAAAAATCCACAACGGATCGTGTCCTTCAAGCCGCACGTTGCTTTCTACCACATCGTTTCAAACGAAGTTTTACCATAACATTCCTCTAATTTGGAACCGGTATGGAATTGATTCAATTATGGAATCATGAATAGTCATTGGTTCAGCTGTACATAGCCATCTTAATCTAGACTTTTTCTTTTCTATATGATCTATATATGATATGTATAGGTAACTTCTATAATATGTAACTTCTATATATGAGATATGTGTTATGATATGTATGGGTAGGTGGAATTATTTTTCCCCAAAAGTCTTAGCACGACAGCAGCTTTAACATACATAAATCTATTTTGACATACAAAAAGAATATTTTGTTGAGATATAGAAAGAAGTAGAAATCTATAATATATAGTAGAACGAATAAGGTTTTGAATCTTCATCTTCAATTGACTCAATAGGATAGATTCAACTATTTCTACTTTTTGAATACCAAAAACGAAATTTTTGTGATTGAACTCGAACGATACATACCGTATAAGCTAAACATTTCCTTATTTTATATGTATTTTGGTTAACGTGGAATTGAGTAATATTTCAATTCGAATCTTTTCATAATTTCATAAAGTGAATAATAATAAGGGATAGGATAAATCATCCCTGCCTCAACCATTATATCGATTTCCAATTTTTCATTCGAGCCAAACACGAAATACCTAATCAAAACTGGATATGCTCTGGGACGGAAGGATTCGAACCTCCGAATAGCGGGACCAAAACCCGATGCCTTACCACTTGGCCACGCCCCATTTCAATTTCGAATGCACACTAAGAAACAATAATCTTGTTATTGGTTATTTGTCAATTCCAGTCCAAATATCTATATATCTATAGAATAGATTGGTACTAGGATTTTGATACATATAGATATATAATTCAACTTACTTTATTGATCATTACATAAAATTCAATTAAGATATTGTATGAAAGTATGATTTCTTCTATTCTCCTTTGAGAATTGGAGGATTTTTGATTGGGTGGGTTCAAAGAAAAAGAAGGATTTTTTGTCTACCTTACTTACTTTCTTCCTTTTTCCTTATCTCAAAAACTCAATCAAATTGCAATTATCTCCAAGAACAAAATGTCTGCTATGCTTAATACCGTTAGTTTGATCTGTATTAATTCTGCCCTTTATTCGAGTAGTTTTTTCTTCGGCAAATTGCCCGAAGCCTATGCTTTTTTGAATCCAATCGTAGATATTATGCCTGTCATCCCTTTGTTTTTTTTTCTCTTAGCTTTTGTTTGGCAAGCTGCTGTAAGTTTTCGATGAGATCTTTAATAAAAAT